GGTAAAAAATAGGAAATAAAGAAGCGTTTCCATGACTCTACCACCCAGTCAATTCTATTTCACTTAATCCCTCTTTCATGGCTACATATCTTTCCGGCTAAGGAATGGGAAATCTTTCTCCTGTTCCATGAATACCATTTTCATTTCATCTTTCAGTTAATCCGGGAAAAGCCATCTTTTTCTTTTTCTCAACAAAGTCTTTATGATGTGATGGCATAGCCTTTCGTTAGATAGGAAGAAATTTAAAAAATACTGAGAACTCTGGGATAGAGTATTAGAACGGAAAGATCCGTGAGATGATGAACTATTGGGTCTAACCCATCTCTAGCGATTAATCAACCAGTCGAAGTACTTTTCTTGCGTAGTATTCAAAAACAAGTTATTAGCTATAGATTGAAAAGGATCCTTTTTGATGTGGGTAGGAAGAACCCCCCCTTTACTATCTCTTCAGCTAGAAATAAGTGTCATGAAAATCCAGGAACATCCTTGAATAGGAAATAGAGTGGATCTGCAGGGTCCCAAATGGATTGGCTTGTTCGAAAAAGGCCTTGTTCTTGAAAGATCTATCTCGTGGCTGGTATGGCATGGGGTCACTCCCAAACAAATCCAACTCTTCATCTCATCCTCTTCAAGTTCATCATCATCCGCTTCAAGCTCAGCCTCTTTAAGCTCATCCTCTTCATCAGAAATGCCCCGCTTGCCCCAAAATGACCTGAACCAAGAGGGAAATCCCAATTCATTGGACCTTTCGATCCAATCAAATAGAAAGCTCCAAGGTTGCCGTATTCTAGGAGCCAAAACTATGTGATTGGCTAACTCCCCTTTCCCCTCAAAGGACTTCCCCGTCCTCCGATTCATAGCTTTCATAGACAAATCGGTGATTAAGGATAGAACAAAATCCGTTTAGCATCATATCTAAGGGATTCCTTGGTTTGGGCCGATGAAGCAATATCAATTGATCATTATCAAATGGGCTGCAATCTTTTTCTGTCGGTGAGGGTCCCACGAGAGCTATTTCGACTTCTAATAAGCCATCAATTGGCTCAGAATCATTCTCAATGAGTCTCCCACCATAATCCCATTTTTTCCTTGTGTTCCAAAAGATCTTGAGCGACTGATCCAGCAGAACAACTCAAAAGATAAAGAAGTCTCGTTAATTGCTTGATATTCGTTGCAAGTTCGAAGCACCATTTGAACATATTAAGGCTCCACTGCCGGATATAATTTCATCTCGATATAGATAGATATAGATAGGCTCTATGAGGCCATTACTTAGAAGTACACTTTGTACAACAGCCCTTCCTATCTGATAGAAAAAGACTCCCTAACACCGATTTACACGGGCTCGCAAATCCTAAGTTTGTCTATGAAGAGCGAGTATAATTGTATTAGTGTCTATAATTGATTTCTTCTGTGAAATACTAATTGATAGGGCCTCATCGGTAAGTGCTACAAGATCTCGTGCATCGGAATCCATGATTATAGACCCGACTCCATTACATTAGTATGGAACATTTTCTTTTCCAAATGAAATCTCCTAGTAGATGCACGAGTGAAAAAGTACTTTCGTTCTTGTGGAATAAGAAGCCTTCGTGCCTTAATGCACGTATTGAATTTATTCGGAGCTATTAGAGCGGGATCCACTTTGTCGGGAAGATGAGTCGAAGCAATAACAAGAATATTTCTACTTTATTAATCCCTGGAGAGATGCTTCGATAATATACCGAGGGATAAGAAGTCCTTCGACTTCCTCACATGCGTATCATGAATGTTTGGAATCGATATTATTATTATGCAAGAAGACAAAGGAGAGATTGCTTTTGCTAATTCGAATTGAAGATTGATATCAAATCGATCTATTTTCGAAATCGTAACCGTCTCCAGAGTTTGTCCCTATGCTATACGCCAAGGTAGCTGCTCCAGCTCTGTCTCAAAAAGGCCAGGATCGGGGAGATCCTTACTCTTAACAATTTAGCGAACACCCTCAGCAGGATCAACATGAGGAATCTCAGCATCTATGTCCTCAGTCTCCTCGTCAATACTATAATCATAAAAAAACCTCCGGGATTCTGGAAGGTATTCCCAAATAAGCTAATGAAAGGAAGACAGGAGTTTGTCAACAGGGATTTGACCAAATAGGATCGTCCAATTCCTATCGAATTTATCACTAAAATATCCGTAGAGTAATATTAAGGCTAAGCAGAGCGAAAAGAGTTTTGGTTTTTCAAGAGATGGTAAATCAAAAGGATTAGCCCCACACAAGGTTTTTGAAAAAATGATTGTCTCATAATGAGCAAGGGATATCCGTCTTTCTGCTAAATAGGATGTATTGAACTCATACTTCACAGAATTCATTAGCGACTTTCTATGAATGTCAACTAAGTATCGTAAGTAACTTGCTCCCGGTTGTTCCAGCATTAGAAAAGCAGAGTCATTGTTTGAGAAATGATCATTATGAGTCAGACTCAATAGAAGTGAACCAACCCCTTTTTATGTCGTAAAGGTGTAGAACTACATCAAGAAGTCTATGTCATCAGTTTCAATGAACTGACTGTTCAGGAGCCAGGATTCCGTTTTTTATCAGAAAATCTTCATCCATCCAGGTCTTTTCCTTTTGTTATCAATGAAATGAAGAGATCTCTTTACTTGTATGACTTAGATGTCTCGTATTTCTCGAAAAGGTGATTCGATTAATGGGATTTGGTATGGTACTTATGAAATCGCTGATATCGATGAGAAGGTTATTGAGAAGCATATTCCAATATTTCTTATGCAAACGTATTGATTTGAACCCATCAGCGGGACCCTCATCATTACTCAATAGCATATCGACGCCAAACTCGCATATTTCGTCTAATAGGTCCAGAACAATTATAATAGAAAAAGATTCATTAACCAGGCAAATAGAAATTTTTTCTTTCGACTATATTTCGATTGTTAATACGATAGAATAGATAAGGAACGATACTACAAAGAGTATTACACCGAGATATCAATTCAATTGTTTGTTGAACCTTGTGAATTGCATGAAAGTAGGATACTCAAAATTCCGGGGTCAAAGAGTTTTATAAAACGTTCTTGGTGGAAAAAACGTGAATGAAAGATCCCACTAAATTGAATTCGGTCCATGACTCTGACACATAACAAAAATTTTGGATCGCGCTCAATATCTCTCTCAATTCGAAAATTCAGAATCTTAATTTTAATTGATGTCTTTTTAGCATTTGTACCTCCCGCCAAAATACTAAATAAAAAAAAAAATAAACATAAATCAATGTTATGTTAATTGGATTGATTTAGACTACAGATTGCATTTCAATTGGAATTTGCTTATTCACCATGTACGAGGATCTCTACTAAGCATCCATGGCTGAATGGTTAAAGCGCCCAACTCATAATTGGAGAGTTCATAAGTGCAATTCCTACTGGATACATGCTAATGGGACCCTCTACTACGTCTATAGAAATATCTGATTCTCTATCTTATTGTATTTGTATAGATTAATATTGTAATGTAATGAATCTTGCCTTGATCTAACTTACTTGCTCTGCATTACTTATAGCTTCCTTGTTCGTAGATAAAGCGGATTCCTAATTGTCAAGTGATTCAATCTATGCACATTCTTCTATATCCATTCTCAATTTAGTGTAATTCTCAAGTGCATGATCCACCCTATGTGTTATTATAGAATAATATTGATTCGAATGTAATCGCCATATAGTAATATACAGACGCAATATCTAGATGGAAATCCATAATTTTATATTTTATAATTATAATAATAAAAAAAAATAGTAAAGGAGCAATGTACCATGGATGGAATCAAATATGCAGTATTTACAAACAAAAGTATTCGGTTATTTGAGAAAAATCAATATACTTTTAATGTCGAATCAGGATTAACTAAGACAGAAATAAAGCGTTGTGTCGAACTCTTTTTTGGTGTCAAGGTAATAGCTATGAATAGTCATCGACTTCCGGGAAAGGGTAAAAGAAGAGGACGACATACAATGCATTACAGACGTATAATCATTACCCTTCAACGGGGTTATTCTATTCTACCTCTTAAAAAGATAAATCTAAATACTTAATAGCATGGTGATACATTTATACAAAACTTCTAACCCGAGCACACGCAATGGAACCGTTGCACGAAATAATTTGACCTATGGGAAGCATCGGTGTGGTAAAGGTCGTAATGCCAGAGGAATCATTACCGCAGGTCATAGAGGGGGAGGTCATAAGCGTCTCTACCGTAAAATAGATTTTCGCCGTAATGAAAAAAACATATATGGTAAAATCATAACCAGAGAATATGACCCTAATAGAAATGCATCTATTTGTCTCATACACTATGGGGATGGTGAGAAGAGATATATTTTACATGCCAAAGGGACTGAAATTGGAAATACCATTGTTTCTGGTACAGGAGTTCCTATAAAAATAGGAAATGCCCTACCTTTGACCCATATGCCCTTAGGCACGTCCATACATAACATAGAAATCACGCTTGGAAAGGGTGGACAATTAGTTAGAGCAGCAGGGACTCTAGCGAAACTGATTGCAAAAGAGGGGAAATCAGCCACATTAAAATTACCTTCTGGAGAAGTCCGTTTGATATCCCAAAACTGCTCAGCAACAGTCGGACAAGTGGGGAATGCTGGGGTGAACCAGAAAAGTTTGGGTAGAGCTGGATCTAAACGTTGGCTAGGTAAGCGTCCTGTAGTAAGAGGAGTGGTTATGAACCCTGTAGACCATCCTCATGGGGGTGGTACAGGGAAGGCCTCAATTGGTAGAAACAAACCTACAACCCCTTGGGGTTATCCTACACTTGGAAGACGAAGTAGAAAAAAGCATAAATATAGTGATAATTTAATTCTTCGTCGACGTAGTAAATAGGAGAGAAATTCCATTTCTCTCTTCGTCTTTAAAAAAGAAAAAGGAGGAAGCTGTGACACGATCACTAAAAAAAAATCCTTTTGTAGCTACTCATTTATTA